CTCATTCTGCATTGAATCATATGAATCGATCTAGCAATGATGGAATTTTGATTCTGTTTACTGAATCACATGAAATTTTACCCAACTCCATATATATGGAATGTATGAAATACGTATGAACGGAGGAAAAAAGATGATTTTAGACTTAATTTTAGACTTAGTTAAATTGGAATTTCTAAGAGACAGATCCAAACGGAAAGGAATTGATAAATTCCACTTAGAATTATGGAGTTTTTTTATTTTGTCTAGAATAGAAAATTCACTTTATACCATTATTATGATATTACATATTCCAATCCGATTGGATATCGGATATCAGAAAAATAAATGGATTCGGGATTTGATCCATACATCGCTCTCCTTTATTGCATACTTCTACTCGGGACAGCACATGTCGTACTCTATCAAAATTTCTATTTTCTCTTCAATCTAATTAATCTCAATTGCAGTACGACAAGTGTCCGCCAATTCCCTATAAACAGGCATCATACACAAATAATATACCCCATAAGCTAACTGTGGAACACAACTTATGTTTGGGGTTTACATATACTAATAATTGACATTATAATTGAAATTGAGTTGAGAAGGTTTTTTTTCAATAAAAAAATCAAGACTGATTAGTTATATATCAATTTTGATTTTATTATATCATTTATCATTAGGGAAAGACAGTTTGAGATGTAAATCCAAGAGTGGGTCATGAATTTACAGTCATATAGTTAACGGTTCCAATTTGTTCTGAATTTTGGCTTTTGTAACTGAAAAAAATTCCCATTTGGTTTTTTAATAGAAAAGAGAGGTATTTAGATATTGGGTGTTTTGAGATACTATAAAATTAATTGAAGGGAAGGAGCCGGCCCCCCCAAAAAAACAAATAACAAATAAAGGGGAATATTTTTCATCTATTTTGTATTGTTTTGGCGGCATGGCCGAGCGGTAAGGTGGGGGACTGCAAATCCTTTTTCCCCAGTTCAAATCTGGGTGTCGCCTGATTAACAAAAGACAAGACTCGAAATCCCTTATTCTTTATTCTCCTTTGCTGTTATAACTCGCCGAATTTTTCCCAGCAGAACACGCGTAGTCTTGAGACTTTCTTGATTGGAAACAGCTGGGGGTTCCCTTCTTTAAATTAAAGTGCCGTAACTCGTTGTATTTAGGATTCAAGGAAAGATTATAGTAGTGGAAGGGCTATCATATCAAATAAAGAGTTACCGATTTTTTTCCATTACTAATGTCGTGTCTACTGGCCGGGTCTTGAATTAGATTGGATGGATAATTGGCTTTTTTCTTTTACTTAATGATAATGAAGGACAAGAAAAATAAAGAATAGGTATCGGTATTCCTACATATATATATTAGTAGCATTCCCTTTGATACTTCAAAAGAAAAGCGTAACTGCAGTTTAATTTTTCATATTTATTGGAGTCTTTCATCAAGGGTGTTGGGTCAGAATCCCCTTTTGACTCTGCACCGGTGATTCCACTATTATTAATAAACACTAATGGAATAATTCCTTCATATTCAGAGAGATAGGGGACATAATTCACATGGATATAGTAAGTCTCGCTTGGGCTGCGTTAATGGTAGTCTTTACATTTTCCCTTTCACTCGTAATATGGGGAAGGAGTGGACTCTAGAGATACTACGAATTGAGTTGGGGAATCAAATTGTATCACTTTTTTATAGATTTTTTTATAGATCGTTTTGCAAAGCATAAATAATCTTTATTAATATTAATTATTTAATATATTGAATTCATTAATTTAATTCAATTTCGAATTAAAAAATTGAATCAATAAAAATATCTTCATTCCGAAATTGTATTGGCTTTTATTTCTGCTGTGCTTTATTGACGCGTTTGCTATCATGGCTGAAGGATTCCAAATCGATAGGATAACCCTTTTCGAATTTCGAAATCCGAAGAAGTTACCATAGAACTCCTTGGATTATCTGTAAACCGCGCAATCAATTACTTCTTTGAAATGCTAAAAAAAAGATTACTTTCTAATTTTCTATAAATTAGAAAATAATAAGAGTTGCCTCGCGATTATTTCAGATTGATTGGAATCAACAAAAATCAAATAGATAAAGGAAACAAATAGATGAAGCAAAGAAATAGAATTGAGATACTATGTACATTCCATATATTTAATTGATATTAACATTTATGAAGATCCATATACATATTGTAGATTGATCTCGATTCAGTTTGTATCTTTCTAGATTACAATAATAAAAATGGATAGTATGGTCGAACGATTCAAAAATGAATCGTTCGACCATACTATTACTATCGGATCTTAGAGGCTACTGCGGATTCTAGTCCGTTCATTGCATTTTGGAAATTGAATTTTTTTTTTGAGTTCTTAAATCATTGATAAGAACTAAGAAAGCAAGTGGAATTCAAATTAATCACTTTAATTACTTTGACTGACCGTTTTTACATATATTATAAGCAAAAAAGCAGTAGGAACTAGAATGAACAGTGCAGTAGCAA